CTTCGTTCTTTATTTCTATTTGAGAGGATCCTAAGTAAAAGAGTTTTGTTTTTCTAAACCGAGCTAAAACAATATGCTAATGACTCTAGTAAACCAAAGTCATACTATTTTGATTCAATTTTTCTTTATTTTTTTATCGAATTTATCATTGAGGGGGTAAAGAATTTAATACTTTTTAGAAATAAAGTTTAAAGTTTTTGGTCGGAATATGAATAAAACCGAAAGACTTTTTAATTATTAAAAGATTAAAGGAACAAATCACAATTTTACCACTAAACTATACCCGCTACAATATGATTATTGTATATAAATAGCCATTTTTTCGAATTAGATAATTGAGTATGATCAAGTATAGGATCATCAAAGAATCATCAAATCGAGAGTGTTCAGCCTTTTAGTGGGTAGATAAAAATTTAATGAGATTTGGAAAAGAGGCTTCATTTAATTTCAATAATAATTAAATAACATAATTAAAGTTTATCTTTTGATAATAATAGATTATAGATAAAAAAACACACTAAAATTATAAGAGAAAAAGCATTGTAGAAGAATTGACTATTTTATTTTTTAGTTTTGAAAATTAAAATATAATCATAAAAGTCTTTCTTATTTTTTTTAGTTATATTGTTGATGTGCCCCGATTTTAGATAAAATAAATTTACGATTTGCGGATTATTATTTATATTGCGGATTATTATTTATATATAATAAAGAAAAGAAAGACTCCTTACATTATATTATATATGTAAAGTAAAATGTAGTAATTATTTTTTTAACTAGGGAGAGATGGCTGAGTGGACTAAAGCGTTGGATTGCTAATCCGTTGTACGAGTTATTCGTACCGAGGGTTCGAATCCCTCTCTTTCCGTCTTTATTTATGACTTTATTTATATTTAATATTTATTTAAATTTTTAAAATAAAAGGGACGAAATAGATAAAATCCTATTATTTTATTCTTCACGGCCAGGATTCCGTCCCGAATCATTAGGTAAGAATCCAAAGATAAATAGAGAAACAAAAAATATCACTACGATATAAACAAAGAGTTTCAGAATAAACATTACATAATCTCTAAGATGATTTTTGTAAAAAAAAAATAGATCTTCTATTTTTCTACTACATATCATAATTTTAGAACATCAATAAATTAGGTTTGTTCTAAAACTAAAAATACATTGTCACAAATGAATTTGTTTTTAATTAATAAAAATTTTTGTTTATTTTATATCCATATACAAACCAAATCAGATATTAAAGTGGGGGGGGGGGTAATCAACCAGATTTATGATAACTATACAAGAATTTCAATATGTAAATCAAGGGTTTATACTCTCAAACTTTTATTATTTTATCAATTGTTAAAATTTTATTGAAGAAATAATTAATTTTCTAGGATATTATTAAACTAAGGATATCATTGAAAACTTATAGTAGCTTGCCAAACAAAAGGCTAAGAAAAAAAAAAAGCATCTGGCAATTTGTCGAATAAAAACTACTCAAATAAAAGACAGAATTAATATAGATCAAATTAATAGTATTAAGCATAACAAACATTTTGTTCTTGTAGATAATTACATTTTAATTAAGTTTTTGATATAATCTAAGTAAAAAAAGAATTAAGTAAGATAGACAAAAAATCCTTCTATTATAAAAGGGGATATAGAAGAAATCATCCTTTCATACAATATCTTAATTTAATTCTATATATATAATGATCAATAAATTAAGTTAAATTCTATAATCTATATGTATATGTATCAAAATTAATTATAATACCAATTTATATAGATTTGGGTTAGAATTGACAAAGAACTAATAGCAATATTATTGTTTTTTGGCGTAAATTATAAATTAAAATGGGGCGTGGCCGAGTGGTAAGGCACCGAGTTTTGGTCTCGCTAGTCGAAGGTTCGAATCCTTTCGTCCCAGCACATCTACTTTTTATATTCCTTCTATTTCCATTTCCATAAAAAATATAGGGTAATGATAGGAATTACCCTATATTTTTAATTCTAAATCTGTGTCTGTTAGAATCTCATTTAACAAATTATCAAGTTTTATATAATTTATATATCATATAGAAATATGTGCTAGAACCAATGTTTTTTCTTTGAATCTCTATTTTATTTTTATTTAGATATTTTGTGTTTGGCTCTAATTTAAAATTTGGAATCTATGTTATGTAATGATTGAAACAGGAAGTATTTATTCTATCCTTTTTATTTACTTTCATAATCTTTGAAATATTATCCAATCCTATAAAGTTAAATAAAATACATATCAATCATCTAATCAAGGAAATGTTTAATTTATATAGTATGTATCGTTTTATTTCAATGACAATAAATAATTAATTTTTGGGTTTTTGTGAAAAATATCTATAATCCTTTTAGTATATCTGATAGATATGAAAAAATTTCTTTATTCTTTTTATTTAGTAATTTAGATGAAAAGAATAAAAATTAACCTCTTAATTTTTGTATACATTGCATAAAATAATTTCTTTCTTATTTTCTTTTTTTGATCTAATGAATCGTTCTAAGCGGAATCCTTGAAAAAGTAGGAAATGATTTAATCTAGTCTACATATATATTTATTATTTATATATGATTTATGTATGTTAAATATGTTCCCTTGCTATAAGACTTTTTACGAAAAAAAATCATTACATACATCATAATAATATATAAGATAATAAAAGGCCTAAAGAAAAGGCCTAGATTACGGCAGTTGAACTAATGACTATTCATGATTCTATGATTTATTTAATTGAATCAATTCTATACCCGTTTCAAATTAGAGAAATGCTATGGTAAAACTTCGTTTGAAACGATGTGGTAGAAAGCAACGCGCGACTTGAAGGACACGATCCGTTGTGGATTAAAAATCCACCGTTTTTCAATTTATCGAAAAATAAGGGTGCTCTTGGCTCGACATTGTTTGTTCTGTTACATCTGAACCCTCCATTTTTGTTGGGTTATAAATAGTCTACGATGAAGCTCGAGTAGAAAGGATTAATTTATTTCTTGAGAAGAGGATCTAGGGTTAATGCCAATCAATTGAAACAACTTCGTAAATATATCTTCTATGATATAGAAATATAAAAGATATGATATAGAAATATAAAAGATCCAAGTTAAACAAGTTTACAATTCAAAAGAAAACTTGTTGTAATTGATCAAACTTTTTTCGACTCAAAGTGTATAACGCGAGAATTAACTATCTATAGGATTCTTTGCTATAAAGAAATCAAGGGTTTGTTGCTGCCATTTTGAAAGAATTCAGAAGCACCGAAGTAATGTCTAAACCCAATGATTAAAAATTAAGGATAATAAAGGATCTAATAACAAGTAAACACCATTTTAATTGTCTCGATAGTCTTATCGGCTGGATAAGATTAAAGAATCCAAGTAGAGTTTTAAATGAGACAAAGATAAGGGAGTAAAGACTACTCAGTAAATAAAAGTGACTAAAAATTTTATGTTGAACTGTTTGAATAATTATCCAACTTGAGTTATGAGTACAAATGGTTTATTTTTTATTTTCAGGAATAAATCAAAGATTGAAATTTTTGTCATTTAATTTATTTTTTATAATTTCATACATAGACAAAATTTCGAATCAAAAAATTTTTCTTGAGCCGTATGAGGAGAAAACTTCCTATACGGTTCTAGGGGGGGTATTGTTTATCTATCCCAATGAGCCATCTATCGAATCATTGCAATTGATGTTCGATCTCGAAGAGAAGGAAAAGATCTTAGAAGACTAGGTTTTTATGATCCAATGAAAAATCAAACTTATTTAAATATTCCTGTTATTCTATATTTTCTTGAAAAAGGTGCTCAACCCACAGGAACTGTTCAGAATCTTTTAAAGAAAACAGAAGTTTTTAAGAAACTTCCGTTTAATCAAATGAAATTCAATTAAAGAAATACCAAGGAGGGGTAACAACTTGTATATAATTTTATATAATTTTTCTCTACTTTTTTTKAGATCCCCCTCCTTTTGTTTTTTTTTCTACTGTATTCATATTTATTTATCATTGTTTATGTTAAATTCGATGGATTATAACGACAAAATATTAGTATATTGATCTTATTAAATATCAAATTTAGACATTTCCTTAAATTATGTAGTTTTCATTGTAACTTGGTTAACTAACAAAGAATTCACTTTGCTTATTACACTTATATTGATGAAATAAAAAATCCGATAGTTTTTTAAATTTATTCTTCCATTTATTTATTTTTTCTATCTATGTAGATTAGATATATAGCGTTACTCAAAMCTAAAAAATAAATATAATTTTATTATTAAATTGAAATTAAAAGAATAAAAAATATTTCAATACAATTTTTATACTGTATTCTTTTCGTAACATTTATATTGACAACAGTTGTATTAAACCAATACCAATATAATTCATTATACTAAGTAAACCAAGTATATTTAGTTATGTTCCGTAGGTTTTTTACTTTATTTAAATTAAAAAAAGATCCTTTTTTTATACAAGATATTTTTTTTACTAAAGGGGTAAATAACACAAGAGGTACTTTATCAATTTACAAAATTATGTATATTTTTTTTATTTTATATGAGAATTTCTTGTATTTTCCTCTAATCATTTTTAGTTGATGTTTCGAATCTTTTAGAAAACCGGTTTTTGTAGATTTATTAGCTTAGCATTTTATTTGATTAGCTCGTCGAATCTTCTTTCTCTTTGTTTAAATTTAATTTATTTTGATCGATTGTATATATATATCTTTTAGTTTTTATTTGAAGTTTTTTAATCTCTATTTTATTCGGGTTGCTAACTCAACGGTAGAGTACTCGGCTTTTAAGTGCGACTATAATCTTTTACACATTTGGATGAAGTGAAGAATTCGTCCATACCATTAGTTTGGAAGACCACGACTGATCCATAAAAGGGAATAAATGGAAAAAATAGCATGTCGTATCAATGGAGAATTTTGAGGATATTTGATTACTCTAAGATTGGTATAAAATCTTGTTTGAATTCTTGCAACAGAACAAAATAAAGTTTGGTCGAATGAATAGATGGATAAGGCCTCAGGGCTTCAATTCATTATTATAAAGAAAAAGCAACCAGCTTCTATTCTTAATTTGAATAATTTACCGATCTAATTAGACGTTAAAAATAGATTAGTGCCTGATACGGGAAGGACTTCTACCCCACGAGTGGATCTATATTTTTTAATGAATCCTAACTATTAACATTCTCTAGTATGAAATGAAAATACGTGTGTAAAAGAAGCAGTATATTGATTACGAAAGTTTTTCCTAAATCAAAAGAGCGATTAGGTTTATAAAATAAAAGATTTCTAAACATCTTGTTTATCCTATAACATAGACGAATTAAAGTAAATGAATAGGAATAAGGGGAGGGTAGAGAGTCTGTTGATAATTTTACCTCGAGATATCTATTCTGACTAGAATAGCTTGTTTTGACTATATCGTACTATGTATCATTTGATAACCCACAAAATTTTCTACTTTTGATTTAAATTTCAAATGGAGGAAATCAAAAAATATTTACAGCTAGAAAGATCTCAACAACACCGTTTTCTATATCCACTTATTTTTCAGGAGTATATTTATTCATTTGCTCATGATCGTGGTTTCGGTAGATCTATTTGTATTTCTTCGGAAAGTTTAGGTTATGACAAAAAATCCAGTTTACTGATTGTGAAACGATTAATTACTCGAATGTATCAACAGAATCATTTTGATATTTATTCTAATGCTTCTAATCAAACTCCATTTTTGATGCGCACCAAAAATTGGTATTCTGAAATCATATCAGAGGGGCTTTCTTTTATTGTGGAAATTCCATTTTCTCTACGATTAATATCTTGTCTAGAAGAGAAAAATAAAAAGATAGTAAAATCGCAGAATTTACGATCAATTCATTCAATATTTCCATTTTTAGAGGATAGTTTTTCACATTTAAATTTAGTATTAAATATACTAATACCCCACTTGGTCCATGCGGAAATCTTGGTCCAAACTCTTCGATATTGTATAAAAGATGCCTCTTCTTTGCATTTATTACGATTCTTTATCAACAAAAATTGGAATAGTTTTATTACTCCAAAGAAAGCCAGTTCTTTTTTTGCAAAAAGTAATCAAAGATTATTCTTATTCTTATATAATTCTCATGTATGTGAATACGAATACATTTTCGTCTTTCTACGTAACCAATCTTATCATTTACGATCAATATCCTTTGGAGTTCTTCTTGAACGAATATATTTCTATGTAAAAATAAAATATCTTGTGAATGTTTTTGTAAAGGTTAAGGATTTTCAAGTGAACCTATGGGTGTTCAAGGAACCTTGTTTTCATTATATTAGGTATCAAAGAAAATCCATTCTGGCTTCAAAAGGGACGCCCTTTTTCATGAATAAATGGAAATTTTACTTGATTAATTTTTGGCAATGGCATTTTTCTTTGTGGTTTTATACTAGAAGGATTTATATAAACCAATTATCCAATCAGTCCTTTGAATTTTTAGGTTATCTTTTAAGCTTACGAATGAACTCTTCAGTGATACGGAGTAAAATCTTAGAAAATTCATTTTTAATTAATAATGCTATTAATAAAGTCGATACCTTTGTTCCAATTATTCCTTTGATTGCTTCATTGGCTAAAGCGAAATTTTGTAACGTATTAGGGCATCCCATTAGTAAGTCAGTTTGGGCTAATTTATCAGATTCTAATATTATTGATCGATTTGGGTCTATATGCAGAAAATTTTATCATTATCATAGTGGATCTTCAAAAAAAAAAAGTTTGTATCGAATAAAGTATATACTTCAACTTTCTTGTGCTAAAACTTTGGCTCGGAAACACAAAAGTACTCTACGTACTTTTTTGAAAAGATTTGACTCGGAATTATTAGAAGAATTTCTTATGACGAAAGAAAACGTTCTTTTTTTGACATTCCCAAAAGCTTCTTCCAGTTTACAGGAATTATATAGAAGTCGAATTTGGTATTTGGATATTGTTTTTATTAATGATATGGCCGATTACAAATAATAAAATTTTGAAAATAAAATTTATTCATGGATTTATACTATTCTGAAATGTTTATATAGTATGTAATATGTAATAAGGGTTAAATCAATTGAATATTCAATTGATTAAAATAAGTTTCTTTATAAGAACGGAAAATAATGTATACATAGGGAAAGCCGTGTGCAGTTAAAACTGCAAGCACGGCTTGGGGAGAGATTTTTCTTTATTTAACTAACATAACAAAGAAATTATCTACTCCATCCGATTAGTTCCGGGTTCGAATCCCGGGCAACCCATCGTCATATTAAAATTATAAATTCTATTATCTGTATTTTCTTTTTGTAATCTGCTTGAATATATTAATATAGTTATTGAGATTTGTTGACACGAATATATAAGTCATTATTGGTGAATAACAAGTCTTCCATTTTCTGTTTTAATTTTAATTTATAGTATAGAAA